ATGCGTTGACTTTTTTCCACGAATCATAAAGACATTGGTACGCTTTATATTTTATTTGGTATGTGATCAGGGTTAGTTGGAACTGCCCTAAGTTTATTAATTCGTGCAGAATTAGGACAACCTGGCGCCCTACTTGGGGATGATCAACTATACAATGTAATTGTTACAGCTCATGCTTTTGTTATAATTTTTTTCTTAGTTATGCCTATAATAATTGGAGGATTTGGCAACTGATTAATTCCACTAATGCTTGGAGCACCAGACATAGCTTTTCCACGCCTAAATAATATAAGTTTTTGGCTTTTACCCCCAGCATTACTTCTTTTGCTTTCTTCCGCGGCCGTTGAAAGTGGTGTTGGGACAGGATGAACTGTTTATCCCCCCTTATCAAGAAACTTAGCCCATGCTGGGGGCTCTGTTGATCTAGCAATTTTTTCGCTTCATCTAGCAGGAGCTTCTTCGATTCTAGGAGCTGTAAACTTTATTACAACTATTATTAATATACGATGACGTGGAATACAGTTTGAGCGACTGCCTTTATTCGTTTGATCTGTAAAAATCACTGCAATTCTTCTTTTACTGTCTTTACCCGTTCTGGCCGGTGCTATTACTATATTACTAACGGATCGAAATTTCAACACCGCCTTCTTTGATCCTGCCGGAGGAGGAGATCCTATCCTTTATCAGCATCTTTTCTGATTTTTTGGTCATCCTGAAGTATATATTTTAATTCTCCCTGGGTTTGGAATAATTTCTCATATCGTGAGTCACTACTCATCTAAAAAAGAAACCTTCGGGACTTTAGGAATAATTTATGCTATACTTGCAATTGGTGTTTTAGGTTTTATTGTTTGAGCACATCATATATTTACAGTTGGTATAGATGTAGATACACGAGCTTATTTTACTGCTGCTACTATAATTATTGCTGTACCCACAGGAATTAAAGTATTTAGATGGCTTGCTACTATCCACGGAGCAAAAATTAAATATGAAGCTCCTATGCTGTGAGCTCTAGGATTTATTTTTCTATTTACTGTAGGCGGACTTACCGGCATTGTTCTTTCAAATTCTTCTTTAGATATTATACTACATGACACATATTATGTAGTAGCTCATTTTCATTATGTGCTATCAATAGGCGCAGTTTTTGCTTTATTTGGGGCCTTTAATTACTGATTCCCGCTATTAAGTGGTGTTACCCTACATTCTCGATGGACAAAAGCACACTTTTATATTATATTTATTGGCGTAAATGTAACTTTTTTCCCTCAGCATTTCCTAGGCTTAAGCGGCATGCCTCGACGGTACTCGGACTATCCTGATTGTTATACTAAATGAAATGTAATTTCTTCTATAGGTTCTATAATTTCATTTGTTGCTGTTCTTTATTTCATAGTAATTGTTTGAGAAGCCTTAGTCTCCCAACGAAGTGTAATTTGAAGCATGCACTTAAGAACTGCCTTAGAGTGGGATAATATTCTCCCAGCTGATTTCCATAATGCTCCTGAAACTGGTGCGTTAGTTAGATAATAACACATTATTTATGATATATTTATTAAGATATGAGCTTTTGAGGTCAACTAGGGTTCCAAGATGCTGCTTCTCCACTTATAGAAGAATTAATTTTTTTTCACGATCACGCTATAATAATTTTAGTGATAATTATTAGCCTTGTCGGTTACGCTGCGTTATCACTAATACTAAATAAGTTAACATGTCGTTCTCTTGTAGAAGGCCAAGAAATTGAAACTATTTGAACTATTCTTCCAGCTATTATCTTGATTTTTCTGGCTCTGCCTTCCTTGCGCCTGCTGTATTTACTAGACGAAGTAGGGGATTGTAGTTTAACCTTGAAAAGGATTGGGCATCAATGATATTGAAGTTATGAGTATTCCGACTTTTTAAACATCGAATTCGACTCTTACATAATTCCAACTAACGAATTAAATAATGGTGATTTTCGCTTACTAGAGGTAGATCATCGCGTAGTTCTTCCAACTGAGACTGATATTCGAGTACTTGTTACTTCAGCCGATGTAATTCACTCCTGGGCAGTTCCATCCTTAGGAGTTAAAGCTGATGCTGTACCAGGACGTTTAAATCAATTAAGTTTCTTCATTAAACACCCAGGAGTATTTTATGGTCAATGTTCCGAGATTTGTGGTGCTAACCACTCTTTTATGCCTATTGTTATAGAAGCTATTCCACTTAAAAATTTTATAAACTGAGTTATCTATGCTTCTAGTAAATAATTTATTAAATTAGTTTACCTGCTATTTCCCCTGGGGGGATTTTGTCTTGAAAACAAACTGGAAGTGTTCAAATCACTTAATAGCTTATTTATTGCTTTAATAGCAGTGTTTGTGCACGAGGAATTTTGATTTCCTAAGGGGGAGCCTAAAACTCCCCTATTAAATACTACACGTATAACTTTTATGATATGGGACCATTTTTAGTACTTGTTAGGTTAGTTGGCTTTTTGATAGCGTTACTTTCTCTAGCATTCCGATATAAGCACTTATTGAGTGTGTTATTAAGTTTAGAGGCTTTAACTATAAATATTTTTATTCTACTTTTTTCATTCTTTAAAACCACTATTAGTGGCGAAGCCGCTCTAATTTTTATTACGTTAGGTGCTTGTGAAGCTAGCCTTGGGCTAAGTGTACTAGTTTCAATAATCCGAGCTCGAGGAAATGATTACGTATCTAGATTTTCCACTCAAAAGTGCTAAGATTAGCTTTAATAGCTTTAGGTTTGTTTTTTATCAGGAATAAAAAAATTGCCTGATACATAAAAATATGAGGTCTTGCACTTACTTCTTTATTTTCCCTTCTACAGCTATATCAAAGACTATGAACCTTTCAGCTAAGAAATAGCTTTTTTTTGTTAGATTCCATGGCCTCTGCTCTTATTTCCTTAACTTTTTGAATTTCCCTAATAATAGCATTGGCCAGCCAAGCATCCATTAAAATTAGTGATAACAAGTCTCATCCATTTTTTATAGTACTCCTTTCTTTAAATTTAATTTTAGTCTTAAGATTCCTTTCAAGAAGTATGTTATCTTTTTACTTTATGTTTGAGGCATCACTTATTCCCACTTTGTTTCTAATTTTAAGATGGGGATACCAGCCTGAGCGCCTACAAGCTGGGATATATATAATAATTTATACTGTGGCTGCCTCTTTACCTCTATTATTAACTATCTTATGGACTGCTAGTCAGCTGAAGTCGACAAACATGTTATTCTCTAGAATGCTTCATGCAAGCCTCAGTCTACCATCATGGTCTTGAAATTTTTTAACATTTTTAATTTTCACAGCATTTTTAGTGAAGCTCCCAATATTTTCTATTCACTTATGGCTACCCAAAGCTCATGTAGAGGCCCCGGTAGCCGGATCTATAGTTTTGGCTGCCATTTTACTAAAATTAGGGGGATATGGAATTCTTCGCTCACACCAATTTTTTAACTTCAATATCCAATCTAGCTCAATTTTTTTACTTTCTCTGGGATTATGAGGGGGTATAATAACAGCAATTGTTTGTTTTCGACAAATTGACTTAAAATCTCTTATTGCTTATTCTTCTATCGGGCATATATCGCTCATGCTCGCAGGAGCTTTTTCTAACACATCTTGGGGGTGAGGCGGCTCATTAACACTAATACTAGCCCATGGATTTTGTTCTTCTGCTCTTTTTAGGCTAGCAAACTATCTTTATGAAAAAAGTCATACACGCAGCTTGTTTATCTCAAAAGGCATACTTATACTTTTACCGGTGCTCTCAATATGGTGGTTCCTTTTCTGTATCTTAAATATGGCGGCTCCCCCTAGTATTAACCTTATAGGCGAAATTATAATCTTTCCCTCGGTTATATTTAGATCAAAATATCTTATCTTCCCCTTAGCTATAATAAGATTTTTAACAGCACTATATAGTATATATCTTTACACTTGTAGCCAACACGGCGGATCTCCTAAATTTATAAAACCTTTTAACCAAAGAAATCCTACAAGATTTACATTACTTCTCTTACACTGAATCCCTGTTAACTTTCTTATTTTAAAGCCTGAACTTGTTTTTCTTTGGTACTAACATGGCTGTTTTTAGTATCTTATCACTTTATACTCGTTAAGTTAGTTTAATCCTAAAACACTAGCTTGTGGCGCTAGAAATGAAACTAGTTTTACTTAACCATGTTTAGAAAATTAAAAGCATCGTCAATTAGATCTTTATTTCTTTTAGTTTATAGTTCGTTAATTTTTCCGGTAACCCTTTTCTTTATAAGAAAAGACCTTTCAATTCTTTATGAATTCAGTCTAGTAGAAGTAAGTTCTTGTTATATAACAATTATATTTATCCTCGATCCCCTAGGATTAAGATTTAGTAATATCGTTTGCTTAATTTCAGGCTCTGTTATAGCCTTTTCTTCTAGATATATATCTCATGACCCATTTTTAAAACGATTCACTTGACTAGTTATACTTTTTGTTCTGTCAATAAATCTTTTAGTTTTCATCCCGAGATTACCAGCTCTATTACTAGGATGAGATGGGTTAGGCATTGTCTCATTTGCACTTGTTATCTACTATCAAAATCCTAAATCTTTAGGCGCTGGAATACTAACTATTCTTGCTAATCGAATTGGTGATGTAATAATCTTACTTTCTATCGGAATTATGGTTCTCACCGGCTACTGAAGAGTTCTCATAGTGTGAGACTTTTCTTTATCTTCCTGACTAGCTCTTTGTATTTTAATTGCAGGGATAACAAAAAGTGCACAAATTCCATTTTCAGCCTGACTCCCTGCTGCTATGGCAGCGCCTACCCCTGTTTCCGCGTTAGTACACTCCTCTACTCTTGTAACAGCTGGTGTTTTTCTTTTTATCCGATTTTATCCTTCTCTATTAATATGAGATTTTTTTAAGCCAAGTCTTTTTTTTATCTCTGTACTTACTTTACTAATAGCGGGAATTGGAGCTAACTATGAAAATGACTTAAAAAAAATTATTGCGCTATCCACCCTAAGTCAACTAGGTGTAATAATAATAGCATTAGCTATAGGGTCTATACATTTAGCATTATTTCATTTATATACCCATGCTTTATTTAAAGCACTGTTATTTCTTTGTGCAGGTGCTATAATTCACGGAAGCTTAAATAACCAAGATATTCGTTATATAGGACTCATATACAAGCATCTACCACTTACTATTTCTTGTATAAACATCGCCAACCTCTCTCTTTGCGGTGCCCCCTTCTTAAGAGGATTTTATTCTAAAGACTTAATCCTTGAGCTCTCCCTAGCAGCTCCAACTAGCTCCTTTATAGTTATGCTAATTTTTTTAGCTACTGGAATAACATCGGCATATTCACTCCGCCTTTCTTTTTCTTCACTCTGGGGCCCTATACAGGGAAATCCACTACATATAAAGAAAGAAAATGACTTCTATATTAATTTTTCAACAATAACTTTAAGTGTTTGTGCAATTTTGGGGGGCGCTTTTCTTCAGGCAGTATTTATACCCTTTAATCCCACTCCATTTTTTCTTCCAACGCCGCTTAAAAGATTAACTGCATTAGTTATTTTTGCCGGCTTAATCTTAGCTCTCCATATTTGAAAAACTGACTTTTCTTTAAAACCCATAAACAAAAAAAGAATTTTCTTAACAACTATGTGAATACTTAGGCTTCTTTCCGCACAACCAATAACTAAATTTTCAATGCTTTGCGGTACTCAAATTATGAAATCTATTGACCAGGGGTGACTCGAGGTAGCCGGAGGCCAAGGGACCCTCCGAGTTACAAGTGTCCTGGTAAAAAGGAACCAGAGTTTTCAAATTAGCCTTTTTACATTCTTTATTTTAATCATTTTAATAGCAATTATATTAATTTTATCTATCGTTGCAGCTTAAAGACTTTGATAGCTTATATGTAGAGCATAGCACTGAAGATGCTAGGGAGGCAGTGTAACGCCTTAAAGTATAGTACCTAATTATTATAATTAGCACAGATTTAGCCCTGTGGTGCGCTATTCCTAAAGAGGTAATACCAAAAGCAGAGTCAAGAACGCAGGATACCAATACAGAAATGAAGGATAAGGCGAGAAGTAAATAATGAGAGAAAGAAAACCAATTATATATTATACACACAATTATATATCTCACCGATGCCCCCACCCACCCAGGCATATATACATAATGTATATATGCCTGGGTGGGTGGGGGCATCGTAAATGGCAATACTTACGGGCACTAAATCTTTAATCCTAGACATATAAACATATAAAGAATTAGTAAGTATACAGATACCCTTGAAACATGATTTACATACTCACTGCGGCCTTCCGATCTCTAAACTTGCAATTTAGTGTTTTATATAAACTAAAATGAGAAATACAGGGAAGGCTGGCACCTCCAAAATACGGGCCGAAACCGAACGCAAATATTCGCTTCCTGTACGACAAAAGGGGCTTAAATCTGGCTAAGGAGCAAATAATGCTCATCTTTTGAATGCAAATCAATTCTTTTTAATTAAAGTACTAAACCATCTTTAAAGTTAGTTAGGCCTAAATGAGTACTCTATATTTATTTTACAATCTCCTAATTAACAGCTAGGCGCCTCTTTTTGGCTTTCATTTAAGTTATCCAAGATTTGGGCTCTAACTAGCCCATTTCGGGCTTTGAAGGCCTGGAGTTTGATTTAACTTAAAATCTTGTTTATAAGTATTTCTAGAGGAATAAACCACTCTTTTAGAATGAAAATCTAATGTGCAGGGACACCCTAGAAACGATTTCTCTGAGAGTATTGATCTCGTAGATAGATCTACAGTCTATTGCCTATATTCTCGGCCATCAGAGGCTCTTAGGGGCCTATTTAAATGGCCGTTTTTAGATTAAAAGTCTAACACTTATACTCAGTCACCTAGGAACTAAACGTTAGTTTATTATAATTTAAACTTATATAGACATGAAACGTATCGTAGCTGTGTAAAATAGATTAACAACCTCATCAGTAGATAGATAAATATAAGAATAGTCATACGACATCAACAAAATGTCAATATCATGCAGCTGCTTCGAATCCAAAATGGTGCCCCGTCGAAAAGTGTTGAAATCAAACACGCGTTAAGCAGACTAAAAGAAAAGTTCTCCCAATTAGAACATGAAGACCGTGGAATCCTGTAGCTACAAAAAAAGTAGATCCATATGCGCCGTCTGAAATAGTGAAAGATGCTTCATGATACTCACCAGCTTGTAGAAAAGTAAAATAAATTCCTAGGATAACTGTGGCAATTAATCCCTGGAGGCCTCTAAGTCGATCGCCTTCCATTAGTCTATGATGTGCTCAAGTTACAGTTACACCTGAAGCTAAGAGAACCCCGGTATTAAGTAAGGGGACTTCAAATGGGTTTAAAGGAGTAATTCCTGCCGGAGGTCAACAAGACCCAAGCTCAGTTGATGGGGCTAAACTTCTATGAAAATATGCTCAAAAAAAAGCAAAGAAGAAACAAACTTCAGATACGATAAAAAGAATTATCCCTCATCGTAGTCCTTTAGATACCTGAATGGTATGGAAGCCCTGAAAAGTAGCTTCTCGAATAATATCTCGCCACCACTGTAATATTGTTAAAGAGATTAGGAAGAGTCCTAAGACTATAGTCAGATGAGATCCGCTGTGAAATCAACTAGCTAGGCCTAAAGTTAAGAAAAGCGCCCCCATTGACCCTGTTAAAGGTCATGGGCTAAATTCAACCAGATGAAATGGGTTTCGTCTCATAGATTGTAAGGGAATAAAATATTCATTTTTGGGTTATGAGCCCAACAGCTTAGAATTATTAGCTTACCTTGCATTTAAATACTAAAAATTTAATAGCTTATCTCAGCTCATCTGCATGAGTGGTGCTAAAATAAAATATAAGAAATAGAGTAGAGTAAATACTTGTCCAATTTGTTCGTATGGGGCTTCTACTGGGCAAGCCCCAATCCAAGTTAAAATTGAAAAAATACCGATAAAACATCAAAATAAAATCTGGTTTAGTGGATAAAAAGCTGTTGATCGGAACTGACCTCTGTGTGTAAAAGGAAGAATAAATAAAATAAGAATGGAGGCGACTAAGCCAATAACGCCACCTAATTTGTTAGGGATTGATCGAAGAATTGCATAGGCAAATAAAAAATATCATTCGGGCTGAATGTGTACTGGTGTTACAAGAGGGTTAGCAGGAATAAAGTTTTCAGGGTCAGTGAGTAGCTGAGGCCTAAATAAGGCTAGAAAACTTAATATGATGAAAAGAACAACGAAACCAACAAGATCTTTAAAACTATAATATAGATGAAAGGGGACTTTCTCGCCGTCACTGTTTAGCCCCAGCGGGTTATTAGATCCTGTTTCATGAAGGAAAAGTAAGTGAAGGGCTCTTATAGCTGCAATAATAAAAGGGAGCAAAAAATGGATACTATAAAACCGTGTAAGTGTAGCGCTGTCAACAGCAAAGCCGCCTCACACTCACTCTACTAGTATTTTTCCCACATAAGGAATAGCGGAAAGAAGATTTGTAATAACTGTTGCTCCTCAGAAAGATATTTGTCCTCAGGGGAGAACATATCCTAAAAAGGCAGTAGCCATAGTTAAAAAAAGGAGAATTACTCCCACATTTCAGGTATGTTGATAAAGGTAGGACCCATAATACATCCCACGACCAGCATGAAAGTATAAACAAATGAAAAACCAAGAAGCACCATTTGCATGAAGGCCTCGCAATAGTCAGCCATAAGAGACATCTCGACTGATATGAATAACAGAACTAAAGGCTAAATCAACGTGTGCTGTATAGTGCATAGCAAGAAATAATCCTGTTAGGATCTGGATAATTAAACATAAACCTAAAAGGGAACCAAAGTTTCATCAAGTAGATAGATTTGAAGGGGCAGGTAAATCTACTAGCGCGCCATTAGCTATTTTTAGTACAGGGTGGATTTTTCGAATAGGAGTTCGCATATATAGTTTTATACGGGCGCAGTGTTCCTCATTGATAATAGCAGATTTTTACTACTACAATAAGATTAATAAGTAAAATTACACCTAGCCCAACCAAAACTGAAATTAAAGAGGGGGAAACTAGCTGAATCCCTAAAGTTTTTATGCTTCTTATCTCTTCCCGTAGGCCTGGTAAAAAGGATAAATCGTTTGTATCTAAAAAAATGAAGTTAAAAATTATAAAAGGTATTAGTACTTGCGTTCTGAGAAGAAATAAAAAAGGGCCTATGCCCCCAAAAAGTGTGTTGGGAGATAATGCTGCAACATAAACGAATATTACTAGAAGTCCCCCGACATAAATTAAAAAAAGGATATAACCATATCAAGAAGACAGGTATGCCGCAATTAAAACACACATAAGCATAGTCGAAAGTATAATAGACAAACCTAATCTTAAAGGCTGGGCTATTAATGGGAATAAAAAAACCCTACATAGTACTAAACTTAAAATAATTCTTATTCTCATTATCAAAGCACGACAAAATAGCCGGTCCCTAGCTTCCAATGCTAGTATTTTAAGTAAACTATGCTTTGATCCTTACGTAAGAATAAATATAAACATAGAGATTAATAAAAGTAAAGCTAGCGCAGCAGGCAAGAATCTTTTTCATGTGAGTCCTATCAATAGGTCATATCGAAAGCGCGGATAACTAGCACGAACTCAGATGAATAAAAATGCAAATAAAGAAATTTTTATAACGAGAATTAGATCATTGTTAAAAAAAATTATTTGACTGCCCCCAAGAAATAAAATAGCGCAAAAAAGACCTATAACTAAAATATTTGCATATTCAGCTAAAAAAATTAAGGCAAATCCTGCACTCCCATATTCAATATTAAATCCGGATACTAGCTCAGATTCCCCCTCAGCGAAATCAAAGGGAGCTCGATTTGTCTCCGCGATACAAGTTACAAATCATAGAAGCGCAGCAGGCGCCATTAAAAAACATAATCATATATACTCTTGGTCTTCTATAATTTCAACAAAGCTAAATGTTCTAGCCAGGAATAAGGGAAAAAGCAAGACCAATGCCATACTAATTTCATATGAAATTGTCTGTGCAATAGCACGAAGGCTTCCAAGTAAGGCATACTTTGAATTCGACGCCCACCCTGCTAATAGTGTACCATAAACATTTAAAGAAGATACACAAAGAAAAAATAAAATCCCTCACTTAAAATAATGGGTAGAAAAAATAGTAGGATAAAGTTGCCAAAGCAGTAGTGCTAAGATAAAACTAAAAACAGGCGCCGCAAAATAGGGGGAGTAATTGGCTATTGTAGGCTTGGCAATCTCTTTTGTTAATAGTTTTGCAGCGTCAGCAAGGGGTTGGGGTAGCCCCATTAAACCAACTTTATTTGGCCCTTTACGGATTTGTATGTAGCTCAAACCTTTCCGCTCTAATAGTGTAAAAAAAGCAACCGCTAAAAGAACACAGATATATGTAAAAAGAGATGCAATTAATGGAAGGTACATTATAAAAAGAAGAGCTTTCATCTTCATGTCTAGGGCTTAAGCCTAGCGCACTTTTTGCTATTTTTATATAGAATATTTTATTATACCAAATAAAGGGATTTCACCTTTGGTAGATGATCCTAAATCAGCTGCATTAATCTTTGCTAATTTGATAATAAAGTTTATTCTATTATTAGCTTGATTCTTAATAAAAGCTTATACTTTCTAAGCCGATCCTTTCGTACTAGGCACAGATAAAAAAATTGAGGATAGAAACTGACCTGGCTCACGCCGGTCTGAACTCAGATCATGTAGAATTTTAACGGTCGAACAGACCGACCCTTAAAGACTTCTGCATCTTTAGGATATTCTAGTCCAACATCGAGGTCACAACCCCCTCTTTCGATTAGGTCTCTCAAGAGAGATTATGCTGTTATCCCTGCGGTAACTAATTCCTTTGATCGGTTATTGCCGGATCTAAACATGAGTGTTTATTATTAATAAGAAGCTTTTTTTGTTCCTTAGTCGCCCCAACTAAAAAGCTGAATAGAAAATTTATTTAAAAATATATGCACTTCTATAATATCTTTTAAGCTCGACAGGGTCTTCTTGTCCTTCAATAAAATTTAGGCCTCTTCACCTAAAAGTTAAGTTCTTGAAAATAAAAAAGAGACAGCGTTGCTCTCGTCAAACCATTCATACTAGCCTTCAATTATAAGGCAAATGATTATGCTACCTTTGCACGGTCAGAGTACCGCGGCCGTTGAAAATTCACTGGGCAGGCTCGACTCTCTATATTTACATAAGCAGAGAGCCATGTTTTTGATAAACAGGCGAAGCAACTAATTTTGCCGAGTTCCTTTTAATTAATTAGTTTGTTTGAATAATTTTTACTGAAGAAATATTTTCATGTTTAATATTAGTTTATAATACTCATCCTAGCATAGGTATAAAACTTACTTTAGTTAAAGATTTTATTTCCGTAAGAAGTTAGATTAAAATATATTTATTTTTTGAGTTGAAACCGTTATTTTATAACAAACTTTTGTGGTGGCCAATTTTAAGCCCACACGGCGGCTTATAATCATAAATATCTTAACTTTCTCTTTGAGCTTATCCTCAAAAGAATTAGTGAAAAAAGTAGATATATAATAATTAGTATTATAAATTAGGCTTTTTCCCCGACACTTTTATATCTTTTCGAAAAAACTAGCTATCGCTAGTGCGGATGAAATTTCATCTCTATTTTTCTTTATTACTTAAATTTTGTCACATTTAGAGCTCAAGGTACTAATAACCTAAGAAAAATAGCTCACTAGCTTTCGAGAAAACAGAATTCTGATATGCTCTTGCTAGATCGTGATACAAAAAGTACGCTGCCAAAGCTACTTTTTTGTGTTAATTATATTCCCCTGCGGTACTTTTTTATAAATTACATGTTCTTTCTCCTTTACTAAGCTTTTTGATGTTTCAGTAGTGTATAAGAGTATAAAAAGAAATAATTAGGCATGCTTAAAACGACTTATATACTAAAGTATCATTTCAGTGTAAGTGAAATACATTAACTTATGCTACATCTTAACTATTATCTCTTTTAAGTTATACTTAATCTTACTGCTTGGAAGGCAGTCGCACTAAAATCATACTCAAGAGATTAGCAAAAGAAATAAATATTTAACCTTTGGTTTACAAGACCAATGCTCTTATTTGAGCTACATTTTGCTCAGTTAGGGACAACTTCCATTACCCCTACTATGTTACGACTTATCTCATTTTTCAACGAGAGCGACGGGCGATGTGTGCACGCTTCAGAGCTAAATTCAGAAAATTTATATTGTAATTATTCTTACTTTCAAGTCCTCCTTCAAGTCGAAAATTACACTGTCTTTCCGTAATTATTATTTCTAATTGTAACCCATTCTCACCTTCTTATAGGCTGCACCTTGATCTGACGTAAAAGTTTATATATAACTTTATTGCCAACTTCTTATATTTTTAAAAGTTGCCTGACGACGACGGTATACAGGCTGGTAGCAAAAGAAGGAAAGGTATAGCGCGGACTGTCGATTATGAAACAGGTTCCCCTAAGAAGTCTAAAGCACCGCCAAGTTCTTTGAGTTTTAAATATAAGATTCATAGTACTCTGGTAGGATATACCAATTTACGCTTAGAAATAATGGGGTATCTAATCCCAGTTTCCCTTCTAAGTTTCGCAGCTTCAATATTATATTGTTATATTGGGTATAAAAGTACTTAAATGGATTCTACCCCAAAAAGTACTCTCTAAATGACAGCCTTTAATAGTAATTAACTGCCTTTATTACCTATAAGTAATAATTTGATCCCTAGGTGTAACCGCGGTTGCTGGCACCTAGTTTACCGGGTCTAAGATAGCTAGACTAAAGCATACTCACATATAATTTAATTAATTATTCAACACTGGTGTTAGCGGGACTTTCAAAACATTATATCGTTAATAATATTTTAGGCAACAATTTACAGAAAAAATAAGATTTTAATAAGTGAATTTATATGCCGCCTCGCCACCATCAAAAGAAACCATGTGTAACCGCCTGCTAATACTATTATTATAGATCAGAACCAAGTCTTTTATTAAAAAGATTACTGTAATTTTTTTTTACATAAAAATATATAACAATAATCTTTCTATAAAGAAAGAATTTAATATAAAACAGGGCTGCTAACTTTGTTTTGGGTACCTAAATCGTATCCTCTTTCTTATGTTTTCCAAATTACCTTTTATATTTTTATTTTTTATAGTTATATTCTTCGGCACAATGTTTTCTCTTTCCTCTTGCCATTGATTAGGTGTCTGAGCCGGTCTTGAGATCAATCTTATCGGGTTTCTCCCAATTTTAGTACACCAAAAAAGTATGCTTGAGAGAGAATCAGGAGTAAAGTATTTTATTGTCCAAGCTTTAGGATCTAGTTTTTTAGTTTTCGGAAGACTTTTTAGCTATAGCTTAACTTTTTCATGAGAATCCCCGATATTAAATTTCACTACTCTATCTATTGGGGGTTTAGTTTTAAGCCTTGGTCTTCTTTTAAAAATAGGTGTATTTCCTTTCCATTTTTGGTTTCCAAGAGTTATAGCTGGGCTATCCTGGCTTTCTTGTTTGTTTCTGGCTACTTGACAGAAGGTTGCTCCAGTTTTTCTTACCCTTGTAATTTTGGATGCAAAATTACTTTATATATTTTTTTTACTCCTCTGCTTTCTGAGAGCCGGATCTAGCTTAGTTGGGGGCCTTGGGGGCATGAACCAAACACAAATTCGTGCTCTTTTAGCATATTCATCTATTGGGCACATAGGTTGAATTCTTTACGCAAGGTGTTTTAGTGAAAGAGGGGTGAAAATTTATTTTGGAATTTATGTACTAATTTCTACTTGTGTTTTTTTGAGATTATGAAATTTGGACTCGGGAAACATAAAAAGATTAGCTTCTTTAGGTAAAAATTCCTCGAAGAGAATTTTCAGTTTAATAATTATATTACTGTCTCTTGGGGGCCTGCCTCCTCTACTTGGCTTTATCTCTAAATGAACTGTTATCAGAAATTCAATGGCTGTGAGACCTTGGGGGGTTTTGTTCTTTCTTATTATAGGATCTCTTATAAGTCTTTTTTACTATCTCAGCTTGTTTTTTTCAGAATTTTTAGTTTTAAAATTAAATTTTATTAATTCTTTTAACACAGGAAAATGAGAATTGAGAGGATATAGGGGCTTAATTTTATTAATTAACCTAACGGGCGGAATTTTCTTTATTCTAGCCTTGTTAACAAATTTTTCTTAAAGAGAGTTAGTTAAATTATAACATAAGATTGTCAGTCTTATATTACTAACTTAGGCTTAGTACTTTCTATTCATGCCACAGTTATCCCCATTAAATTGAACTTTTCTTTTCTTATTGTTTTGATTTATTATTTTCCTAGTCTTTGCACTAATTTGATGACAGAAAAGGTTGTATTTTAAAGCCTCAAAATCTATTAAAAATTCCAAATTGATTGAGAATAAATGGGGTTGATAGTTAAAAAGAATGCTTGTTGACATTTTCTCTTCTTTTGATGATCATAACCAGGTTTTTATATCTATATATGGATTAGTGTGAGCTTTGTCTCTATCTTTTGTTCTTTTATTTGGAGCCGGGTTTTGAGTAAGCAATCCCCGCTGAATGGAGGTCATCTTCTTATTTAAAGAAACTATTACATCTCAAGTTTTCCGCTCTTTTGGGCTGAATTTAGGGGGGTTTATAGGACTAATTTCTAGTCTTTTTATGTTTATTATTCTTATAAATCTTGCTGGGTTAATTCCTTATGTTTTTAGATCAACTAGACATTTAGCTGTCTCCTTTTCCCTAGGTCTCCCGCTTTGGCTCTCTTTAATTATTTCTGGGGCTGTGTTTTTACCAAGATCCGCAATTGCGGCGCTTCTTCCTATGGGGGCCCCTGCTGCGCTTAATCCTTTTTTAGTTCTAATTGAGACAGTAAGTATTATAGCTCGTCCTATTACTCTTTCTGTCCGTCTTATGGCAAACATAAGTGCTGGACATATTGTTTTAACTTTAATCGGTAACTACTTAACAGCCAGTGTTTTTCTTTTCCCCTCTTTTAGTATATTTATTCTATTAACAATTCAAATTTTTTACACAGTGTTTGAGTTTGGTATCGGCGTAATTCAAGCTTATATTTTTTGTTTACTAATTACTCTATATTCAGATGAACATTCCCATTAATGGGTGTCACGCCGGGCTGAACGGAAATCATTGATGTTGATTAACACGGGGAACTATTATACCTCTGACACTAAATGTTAAGAACTTTTTTTAGAAGCATTATTGCTATTGTTCTGTCTTCAGTTGTTATATTATTGGGGTGAGTATTAGCTAAACGAACCACAGGTGATCGTGAAAAAAACTCGCCTTTCGAGTGTGGATTTGACCCTATAAAAACTGCGCGGCTACCTTTTTCATTACGATTTTTCCTTCTAGCCATTATTTTTTTAATTTTTGATATCGAAATTGTTCTCTTATTTCCAGTATTGGCAAAAATAAGAAATGGCTTTGATTTATACTTAATTATCGGAACCTTTAGTTTTTTAATTATTTTAATCGTTGGACTTTTCCATGAGTGAAATGAGGGCTCTCTTTCATGAGCTCAATAGTAAGAATTATCATATTATTT